TACGTAATGAAATGTCACAATTTTTTTTTTTTACATGTACAAGTGATGGGAAACAAATAATATCCTTTACATATCCGCCCAGTTTATCGACTTTTTCAGAAATGCTAGAACGAAGAATTTCTTTGTATATAATAGAAAAACTATATGACGAAGATCTTTATAATTCTTGGATTTATACTAATGAAAAAAAAAAGTGCAATTTGAACAATGAATTGAGAAGCCGAATTCAAATTATAGAAAAAAATGAGAGATCCCCTAGTCTGGATATGCTTGAAAAAAGAACCATATTATGTGATGATGAAAAAAAAAAAAAATGCTTGCCAAAAGCATATGATCCTTTTTTCAACGGACCATATCGAGGAACGAGAAAAAAATTAGATTCACGTGCAATCATGAATACTTATACAGATACTGAAGATTTAGTAGAATTTTTTTTTATAAATAAGATTCATGATCTACTTCTTAATGATTCCGTAGAACTTCACCGTCAATCATTTTTTCATTGTACAGAAGAAAAAGGAATTGATTCAGAAAGTCAAGCAAAATATTTACAATTTGTATTTGATGTAATTACAACACATACAAAAGATAAAAAAACAATGAAAAAGAAATCTATTGGAATTAGAATAAAAGAAATCAGTAAAAAAGTTTCTCGATGGTCATACAAATTAACCGAGAATTTGGGAGAATTGGGAGAAGAGGAAGAAGGAAATGAAGAAGAATTTGAGGAAGAATATTACGAGATTCATTCAAGAAGAGCCAAACATATGATAATTTATGACGATAATTATCAGAATACCAATTCTCTTTATAGTATTCAGGATATTGATAATATTCAGAATATTAGTAATAGTAACAATGATCAAAATGATGATCAAACGGAAGAGGGAGAGGTGATTTTGATACGTTACTTACAACAATCAGATTTTCGTCGCAATCTAATCAAAGGATCTATGCGCGCTCAAAGACGTAAAACAGTTATTTGGGGCCTCTTTCAAGCAAATGTACATTCCCCTCTTTTTTTGGATCGTCTAGACAAAACATCTTTTTTTTCGTTTTTTGATATCAACGAAATAAAGAATCTATTTTTTAGAAATTGGATGGCCAGAAAACAAGAATCAGAATTAAAAATTTCCTATTTTGAAAATGAAGATACAAAAGAAGAAAAGGAGAAAGAGGAAAAAGAATATAAAAATGAACAGACAGAAATATCAGAAGCTTGGGATACCTTTATATTTACTCAAGTAATAAGAAGTTTGATGTTAATAACCCAAGCTTTTCTTAGAAAATACATTATATTGCCTTTATTAATAATAGCTAAAAATATTTTCCTTATTTTATTATTCCAAATTCCTGAGTGGGACGAGGATTTTAAGGAATGGAATAGAGAAATATATATTAAATGCACCTATAATGGCGTTCAATTATCAGAAACAGAATTTCCACAAGATTGGTTAATAAATGGTATTCAGATAAAGATTCTATATCCTTTCTGCCTAAAACCTTGGAGAAAATATAAGGCACGATCTCATCATAGAGATTTAATGAAAAAAAAAGATAAAAAAACAAATTTTTGTTTTTTAACAATCTGGGGAATGGAAGCGGAATTTCCTTTTGGTTCTCCCCGAAAACGACCTTTTTTTTTTGAACCTATTTATAAAGAACTCCGAAAAAAGGTGAAAAAGAGATTTTTACAAGTTCTAAAATCTTTCAATAAAAAAAGAAAAACCTTTCTAAAAATTACAAAGGAAGAAACAAAAGGAGTCATCAAAATAGTTCGAGTTATCAACCTAATAATGAAAAAAATGGAGAATCCAAATAATAAATTGGAATTGAGGAAAGAAAAAATATATGAACCGAATGAAAACAAAAAAGATTTGAAAAGAAATAATAAGATTCTTCGCGAATCGTCTGTTTTAAATCGAACAATGAATTGGTTAAATTATTCACTAATAGAAAGAAGAATGAAAGATCTTTCTGATAAGACAATCAAAATAAGGAATCAAATTGAACAAACCTCAAAAGACAAGAAAAAAAAAGAAATAGTTATAATTTCTGATAATAATTTATCGGGATCACAGAAACATATTTGGAAAATATTCAAAAGGAAAAATATCCGATTAATACGTAAATCACACTACTTTATCAAATCATTCATTGAAAAAATATACATAGATATTTTGCTATGTACCATTACCATTTCTAAGATCAATGCACAACTTTTCTTTGAATCAACAAAAAAGATCTTTAATAAATCCATTGATAACAATAAAATAAATCAAGAACAAGAAGGAATTGATGAAACAAATCAAAATAGAATGAATTTTATTTTGACTATAAAAAAATTGTTATCAAATACTGATAATACTAAGAATAGTAATAAAAATCCCAATACTTATTGGGACTTATCTTCCCTGTCCCAAGCATATGTTTTTTACAAAATATCACAAAACCAATTACTTAATAAGTATCAATTGAAACCTTTACTTAAATATAAAGGGAGCTATCCTTTTTTTAAGGATATTTTAAAAGACTATTGTATGATACACGGAATATTTAATTCTAAATCAAGACGTATTAAAATTAATACGTATGTAATGAACGAATGGAAAAACTGGTTAAAAGGTCATTATCAATACGATTTATCTCAAAAAAAAGGGTCTCGATTAGTACCTAAAGAATGGCGAAATAGAATCAATAAACATTGTATGATTCAAAACAAGGAATCAAACCAATTGGCTTTATATAAAAAATACCAATTCATTTCTTCCATGAATAAAAATGATTATGCAGCAAATTCATTTATGAGTCAAAAAGACAAATGGAAAAAACATTACAGATATGATCTTTTATCTTATAAATACATAAATCTCCCTAATTTATACATTTCTGGATCAACATTAGAAAGAAATGGGAACCAAGAAATTCCATATCATTTCAATACATCAAAACCTGAATCATTTTATGTATTGGTAAGTATACCTAGTAATGATTATCTAGAAAAAGGATATCCTATTGATAGGAATACAAATTTGGATAGAAAATATTTTGATTCTAGAATTCTTCATCTTTATCTTTGTTTTATAAAAAATATTTTTATAAAAAATATTGAAATCTGGACTAATGCACATATTGGCATCAATATTCAGAAAAATACTAAGACTGAAATTAATAATTTCAAAAAAATGAAAAAAAAAGATCTTTTTTATCCTACAATTTATCAAGAGATCAAACCATTCAATCAAAAGAGTTTCTTTTTTTATTGCATAAGAATGAATAAAGAAAAGTTATATGATACCGCATCCAATCATGATACTATATCCAATCTAGAAACTTGGTTCTTCCCAGAATTTATGCTACTTTTTAATGAATATCAAATTCAACCTTGGATCATACCAATCAAATCACTCTTTTTTCATTTTTCTATAAGTGAAAAAAGTAAAAACATTAACGTAAATCCAAAGAAATCCTCTAATAAAAAAAAAGATAAAAAAGCTGTTGAAGAAGATTACGCAATATTAGAAATAAAAAAAGATATAAAAAAAGAACAATATAAGAGCAATAATGAAATGGAACTAGATTTCTTTTTGAAAAAATATTTCCTTTTTCAACTAAGATGGGATGATCCCTTGAATAAGAAAATAATGAAAAATATCAGGATATATTGTCTCCTACTTAGACTGATAAATCCAAAGGAAATTGCGATATCTTCGATTCAAAGAGGTGAAATAAATCTAGATGAAATGCTGATTCAAAGGGACCTAGTTCTTACAGAATTGATAAGAAAAGGGATATTTATTATTGAACCAATTTGTCTCTCTATAAAAAGGGACGAAAAATCTCTTATATATCAAACTATGGATATTTCATTGGTCGATAATAATAAGCACCAAACAAATAAAAGATATACAAAAAAAAGATATATTGAGAAAGGGGGTTTTCAAAAATCCATTTCACGACACAGCAACATATTTTTGAGTGGAGACAAAAATTATTATGATTTGCTTGTTCCTGAAAATATTCTATCTCCCAGACGTCGTAGAGAATTTCGAATTCGAATTTGTTTCAATTCCCGGAATTTTAATTTTGTGGATAGAAATCCAAGATTTTGCAATGAAAACAAAATAAGAAACTGTGGGCAATTTTTGAATGAGGACAAACATATTAATACAGATAGAACAGATAGAAAAAATTTTATTAAATTCAAATTGTTTCTTTGGCCCAATTATCGATTAGAAGATGTAGCTTGTATGAATCGCTATTGGTTTGATACCAATAACAGTAGTCGTTTCAGTATGTCAAGAATACATATGTATTCACAATTCAGAATGAATTCAATTCCAATGAAAAATGAAAAGAATTTCTAGTGGATTTACTACATATCGTGTAACATATTCGGTAGATGAAAACCGAAATATATACACTGTGTAATATTCTAATACACGATGCTGATTTCATAGTGTATCAATTTGAACTAGGAAGAACGGAATCCTTTTAAGTAAAAATAAATTGTTTTCTTTCGTGAATACATATATGTCTTGTATATTATGTTTTGTATATTTGGATCAAATATACAAAACATAATATACATAAATAAAAAACAAAGTAGTATATGAATGAAATCCAATTTTGATGTATACTAGATGAAAATAATAGGCATAATAAATATTATTATTTTTCCTGATCGGTAAAATTAACAGAAAAGAAAAATAGAAATCTTAATTTATGGTTAAAAATTCATTCATCTCAGTTATTACACAAGAAGAAAAAGAAGAAAATAGTGGGTCTGTTGAATTTCAAGTATTCCATTTCACCAGTAAGATACGGAGACTTACTTCACATTTAGAATTGCACAAAAGAGATTTTTTATCACAAAGGGGTCTACGAATAATTCTGGGAAAACGTCAACGATTATTGACTTATTTATCAAAGAAAAATAAAGTACGTTATAAGAAATTAATGGATCAGTTAGATATTCGGGAACCAAAAACTCGTTAATGAAATTGGAATTTATTCTTCGAGTTTCTTATTATCCTTATCCTTGTTTTTTTTTTATTTTTCATTTTAAGAAATTCATGAAATAATGAATTAAGGAAAAAAAAAAGATGACTGTACCAGCTACAAGAAAAGATTTGATAATAGTCAATATGGGTCCTCACCACCCATCAATGCATAGTGTTCTTCGGCTGATCGTTACTCTGGATGGTGAAAATGTTATTAACTGTGAACCTATATTGGGCTATTTACACAGAGGGATGGAAAAAATAGAGGAGAACAAAACAATTATACAATATTTGCCTTATGTAACACGTTGGGATTCATTTATCCACAGATTTTTATCTTCCTTTTGAACTCATTTCTATAATTCTTTTAGTTTATTTGATAGGTGCAATTATTATGGCTCGTCAATAATCTAATATAATAAGAAATAAAAACTTCTTTTTTTTTTTTCTTTTTATTAAAGAATGAAATGAAAATGGATTTCATCTATTTTCTTTCATTCTACTTTGAATATCTTTGTAATCCTTCTATTCTAGTCAACTGAATCAGTTGAATCTTTGTTCATATTGAAATGAATTGAGATAGATGAGGAATTTATTAATGATGTTAGAGCATGGACTTTTTATAAGTGTTTATTTATTTTCTATCGGTATCTATGGACTGATCACAAGCCGAAGCATGGTTAGAGCACTTATGTGTCTTGAGCTTATACTAAATTCGGTGAATATAAATCTCGTCAATTTTCCGATATATTTGATAGTCGACAATTAAAAGGATAAATTTTCTCAATCTTTGTTATAGCCATTGCGGCTGCTGAAGCGGCTATTGGGCTAGCTATTGTTTCGTCGATCCATCGTAACAGAAAATCAACTCGTATCAATCAATCAAATTTGCTGAATAATTAGTCATAATTCTTCTATTTTCACATAGAAATCAATTTTCAAATATTCTATTACAAATATTCTATTATTATTATTATTTTATTATTTGTTTTCTTTCTTCTCTTTTTTCATATAGATTTATGATTTATAGTTATTAACCTATTCTATCACTAACCTAATAACAAACGTATTCATCTGATATATAATATATCATCATATCCTTATATCCTTAATTTACATTTTTATATACTAGAAATATACATATAGAAATATAGTAAAATTAACATGAATTGAATTCGTAAACTCATATTTCATGGTTATTGAAATGGAAATCAAAGTATCTTGGCCCTTTCTCATAAACAGATTAAAAAATCTATTGATTGATTCTTAAAATCTTGATAAATCATTGATTCGTCTGGTGTTTACAATAGAAAATATATGATTTATTTCATTTTTTTATTTTACCAGATCGAAAATCTTTTGTGTTCAAAACTGGAATTTATAGACCCAATGTCACATTCAGTAAAGATTTATGATACATGTATAGGATGTACCCAATGTGTTCGAGCTTGCCCCACGGATGTATTGGAAATGATACCTTGGGACGGATGTAAAGCTAAGCAAATTGCTTCTGCGCCAAGAACCGAAGATTGTGTAGGTTGTAAAAGATGTGAATCCGCTTGTCCAACGGATTTTTTGAGTGTCCGTGTTTATTTATGGCATGAAACAACTCGCAGCATGGGTCTTTCTTATTGATATGTGATAAAAAACTCCAATGGAATCATTTGATTCCTCTTTACCGACAAAAGCCCGTGCTCTAGAAAAGAAAATATATTATTCTTCTCCCGAGCACGGGCTTTTCTGGTCTAATTTTATCTTGTCTTTATAACGAGTTATTGTCCTTGGTTGACAATACTTCTTGTTTTGCCCATATTTGTGGGTTCTTCAATTGTCTTTTTCCCTCATAGGGAAAATAAAGTGTATAGGTGGTATACTCTATGTATATGTATCCTAGAGCTTCTTCTAATGACCTATGTCTTTTGTTATCATTTCCAATTGGACGATCCATTAACCTAATTGAAGGAGGATTATAAATGGATCAATCTTTTTGATTTTCACTGGAGACTGGGAACCAATGGATTTTTCATAGGACCCATTTTACTGACAGGATTTATCACTACTTTAACTACTTTAGTAGCTTGGCCAGTTACTCGAAATCCGCGATTTTTCTATTTCTTAATGTTAGCAATGTATAGTGGCCAAATAGGATCATTTTCTTCTCGATACCTTTTCCTTTTTTTCATCATGTGGAAATTAGAATTAATTCCTGTTTATTTACTTTTATCCATGTGGGGAGGAAAAAAACGTCTGTACTCGGCTACAAAGTTTATTGTTTATTTTGTGCACTGCCGGAGGTTCCATTTTTCTGTTAATAGGAGTTCTAGGTATGGGTTTATATGGTTCCAACGAAACAACATTAGATTTAGAAAAATTAGCTAATCAATCGTATCCTGCAGCATTAGAAATAATACTCTATTTTGGTTTTCTTATTGCTTATGCTGTCAAATCGCCGATGATACCCCTACATACATGGTTACCAGATACCCACGGGTAAGCACATTACAGTACATGTATGCTTTTAGCTGAAATCTTATTAAAGATGGGAGCATATGGATTGATTCGGATCAATATGGAATTATGAGCTCACGCTCATTCTAGATTATCTCTCTGGTTAGTTGTAGTAGGAATACTACAAATCATTTATGCAGCTTCAACCTCTCTCGGTCAACACAATTTAAAAAAATGTATTGCCTATTCTTCCGTATCTCACATGGATTTCCTAATTATAGGAATTGGTTCTATAACTGACACGGGACTTAATGAAACGATTTTACAAATACTCTCTCATGGATTGATTAGTGCTGCACTTTTTTTCTTAGCAGGAACAAGTTGTGATAGAATACGTTTTGTTTATCTCGAAGAGATGAGGGGATATCTATCCCAATGCCAAAAATCTTTACCATGTTTAGTAGTTTCTCGATGGCTTCTCTTGCATTGCCAGGAATGAGTGGTTTTGTTGCAGAATTCTTAGTCTTTTTTGGAATAATTACTAGCCCAAAATATCTTTTCATGTCAAAAATGTTAATTACTTTTGTAATGGCAATCAGAATGATATTAACTCCTATTTTTTTATTATCTATGTTACGTCAGATTTTCTATGGATACAAGCTATTCAATATTCCAAACTCGAATCTTTTTGATTCTGGACCACGAGAACTATTTGTTTCGATCTTTATCTTTCTACCTGTAATAGTAATTGGTATTTATCCTGATTTCGTTCTCTCGTTATCGGTTGACAAGGTACAAGTTCTATTATCTAATTATTTTTATAGATACTAATTCTTTTTTTAGATTCAATAAATTTCATTAATTGGAAAGAAAGTCTTAGAATTCTTTGACTCTCATATTCTCACTATTCTTCGTTGTACAATGAAAAAAAAGGGAAGGGTGAATTAGAATTGTAATGAGATACATCTAAAGTTTTTGAGAACCATTTGAGGAATTCCTCTATTTAAACGGTTCTCAAAAACTCGTACAAAATTTCATTGTGTATCAGACGATTTTTTTATGTATTCTTTATGTAGTTTATTTTATTCAATTAGATATTCATTGGAATGAACCATAGCTATGGAACCCGATTCCTAATAGATTGATCCCAAAATAGCATATCCAAATTAGGAGAAATCCTATAGAAGCTACAAATGCCGAATTCGTGCCTTGATCTTGCAATTTTGAATCTTTTCTAGTATGTAAATAAATTGCAAATATGGTCCAAGTAATAAAAGCCCAAGTTTCCTTAGGGTCCCAATTCCAATATGAACCCCATGCTTCATTAGCCCATACTGCTCCAGAAAGAATCCCTATGGTTAAAAAGGTAAATCCTAAACTAATGACACGATAACTCCAATAATCCAAACCCTGAATTAATTGATATTTGTAAAAATTTTGAAATGAGAGGAAAGAAGTCTTTTTTAATAAACTTCCTTTTTCGTTCAAATATTCCATATCACCAAAGAAAAATGACTTCCTTAAACTTAAAAGATTCTTGTTTTTCAAAAAAGAATCGATTCTTTTTTGAAATGTAATCACTATAAGAGCAACTGATAATAACGATCCGCATAAAAGAGCTGCATAGCTCAATAGCATCATACTGACATGCATCATTAACCACTGAGATTTTAGAGCAGGTACTAATATTGCGGGTTGATGCATTTCAGTTGAAAGACCTGACGTGGCGAAACCTTGGGTAAAAATGGCACTTGGTGCAGTTATTGCGCTTAAATCATTTTTATGGTTCCCAAGATACGGAATCATATGAATAATGGATAAACTCCATGAAAGGAAGATTAATGATTCGTATAAATTACTTAAAGGAAAATGTCCCGAAGAAATCCAACGAATAACTAAAAAACCTGTTATAGAGAGAAAAGTAGCTATTATCCCTTTTTCTGACGAATTACGTAATCTTTCGATTTCGTATACTAATAAGTTCATCAAATGAATTAGAATCACAATTGAGATGATCGAAAAGGAAATATGAGTTAATATATGTTCTAAGGTCGCAAATATCATAAATAAGAGTCCCTTTTAAATAATTTAAATTGGGGTGATTAAATAGAATCTAAAATATTTTAGATATTTTAGATTCTATTAGATCTATTGTGTCTATATTATTAATATGAATGAATATTTATGCCGCCACTCGGACTCGAACCGAGATGCTCTAGCACTGCTTCCTAAGAGCAGCGTGTCTACCAATTTCACCATGGCGGCTTACCTTAAATAATAATAGGTAATTCATGTTGAATTGTCGATATTCAATAGAGTTTAGGAAACAATGAAGAAAGATGCATTTCCATTTATATGGAAATGTTCAATATCAATAATATTTAATTAGTATCTTCATCCTCGTAAGTTCAGTTTGAATAATCAACTTTTACATAATAGAAACCTAGCTCTTGTTTATCCAGAATAGTAAGAACTCAAAAGTTTCATTCTCAGTCGGGGTATAAAATTCATAATCTTTTTTTCTAACGATTTTGAGACCCAACATCTTA